TAACTAAGCCCAACATGGAAGTACTGAAAAAACTCATATAAGCAAAAAATCTCAAGTATCCTTGATCGTGAGCCATATAATTATCACTATAAATAAGAACCATGATTCCAACAGTAGTGATTAACATTGACATAATAGAAGTAAGTGGATCGATCAAGCAGCCAAATTCTAAAGAAAAATCATTATCGAGTGTCCAAGACCATACATATTGGTGGATAGAACTGCTATTTATTTGCTGAATAGACAGATTAATTGAAAAAATCATGACAATACTTAACAATAAAATACTTGGAAAAGCCCACATACGACGAAGATTTTTTGTTGCTGTCGGAAAAAGAAGAAGTCCCACTCCTATTAACATAGGAATTGGAAGTGGAACGAAAGGTAAAATCCACCCATATTGATATGTCTGTTGCATAAAAAAAATTTAAATTCGCAATTAATTCTTTCCGATTTATCGGACCTTACTTCTTTTGAAAGGAGTCAATAAAAAAATGAAAACATGCGCTAAGCTTAACCTAACTTAAATATAAAAAAGAAAAATTTTTCATTTTTATTTCTTTTTACTTATTCTTTCTCTTTCTGAATTTCTTCTAAATATTTCAAATATTCAAATCAAGAAGTTACAATTGGTCAAATCATACAAAAGACAAAGATTAATTATGAGTTTCCTTCGAATTTGAAAATGGAAGTCAAATTTTGACAAGTTACTAAAAATATTCTTCTTGTTTTTTATTTTTTAGAAAAATTTTATGCGATTTTACCATATCGTTCATATTCCATTCTTTTAGAATTTTAGAAAAAAAAAATTATCTAGAAAAGCGCAGATTTTTTTAAACAATAGATGTCTTTCACATCCAGCTATACCAATGAGTAATCTCTTAATTTTTATTTAAATGGCAGTTCCAAAAAAACGTACTTCTGCATCAAAAAAGCGTATTCGTAAAAATTTTTGGAAAAGGAAAGGCTATTGGGCGGCGTTAAAAGCGTTTTCTTTAGGGAAATCTCTTTCTACCGGGATTTCAAAAAGTTTTTTTGTGCGACAAACAAATAAAATAAAAAAATAAGTTATTAAGCAATAAAACAGAACATCTTAGAAAAATCTAAATTGACCTGACTTAAAAATTCAATTCTTCCGTTTCAAAAATAAAATTCGCAAATTCCATTTCCTATTGAATTAATTCATAGGAAATGGAATTCTTCTGTTTTACTTTAAACCCAATTCAAACAAAGTCTTTTTTTGACAAAAACACAAAATACTCACTTTCTTTTTAGTATAGTTTCTTTCCAGAATGGGAGTCTTATTTCCCCCAGCAACTTATTTCTACTATAAAAAAAGATTTTTTTTTGCACAACTTTCTTACTTTTGGATTTTCTGTAAATTCTTATATAGAATAGAGCCCATAAATCTCAAATCTCTCACCATCAATTCACGCAAAAACGCTTAGTGCAAATTTTATGGATAAATATGTATGAATTTTGAATAATCTAAAATAGGTTTTTTTGTTCATTGATAAAACTTATTTTTTGGTTGCACTTTTTAAAATGAAATAAATCAAAAACGCTTAATTTTAAAAATGTTTTGGGGGGAAAGGTTCTATCCCTTACATTCATAGTAAGACTTTCTGGTTTTACAAGAATTCAAGTAAAGAAGAGTCTCAAATACACAATAAAACCCTAAACTAACATAATGAACCTTCAAGGACATATTTGAACAGATTTTTATTCATTGATTTGAATCTTTCCTAAAAATATTGCACCCAATTGAATTCTTAAATCTAGACGATTGCTTATTCATAGGCTATTATGAGTATGAGGCCAAGACAAGCCGCTATGGTGAAATTGGTAGACACGCTGCTCTTAGGAAGCAGTGCTAGAGCATCTCGGTTCGAGTCCGAGTGGCGGCATGTCATTTCCTAAAAAAAGAAAAGGAATAGATCCTATAATGAATAATGAATTCAATTGCCAATGAATAATGAATTCAATTGCCGATTTCGATTTTATAATAAAGGAACTCTTTTTTATGATATTTTCAACTTTAGAGCATATATTAACTCATATTTCTTTTTCGACTGTTTCAATTCTAATTACAATTCATTTGATAACCTTTTTTGTCGATGAAATCGTAAAACTATATGATTCATCCGAAAAGGGCATGATAACGACCTTTTTGTGTATAACAGGATTATTAATTTCTCGTTGGATTTATTCGAAACATTTTCCACTAAGTGATTTATATGAATCATTAATCTTTCTTTCATGGAGTTTTTCCTTTATTTATATAGTTCCGTATTTCAGAAAAAATCAAAATCTTCTAAGCACAATAATAGGTCCAAGTGCTATTTTTTCCCAGGGCTTTGCTACCTCAGGCCTTTTAACTGAAATACACGAATCCAAAATATTAGTACCTGCTCTTCAATCCGAGTGGTTAATAATGCACGTAAGTATGATGATATTGGGATATGTGGCCCTTTTATGTGGATCATTATTATCCGTATCACTTCTAGTCATTACAGTTCGAAAAAATAGAAAATTTTTTTCTACGAGTAATCCTTTATTAAATTTAAATAAGTCATTTTTCCTTGGTAAAGTGGAATACATAAATGAAGGAAAAAATATTTTAAAAAAAACTTCTTTTTTTTCTCCAAGTAATTATTATAAGTCGCAATTGATTCAACAATTGGATTATTGGAGTTATCGGGTTATTAGTCTAGGATTTCTCTTTTTAACGATAGGAATTCTTTCTGGAGCAGTATGGGCTAATGAAGCATGGGGGTCCTATTGGAGTTGGGACCCAAAAGAAACTTGGGCTTTTATTACTTGGATCATATTTGCAATTTATTTACATACTCAAACAAATCTAAAATTGAAGGGTACAAATTCAGCAATTGTAGCGTTTATTGGATTTCTTATAATTTGGATATGCTATTTTGGAGTAAATCTATTAGGAATAGGATTACATAGTTATGGTTCATTTACATTAACATCTAATTAAATTCAAAAAGGAGTTCTTAACACTTACCAATAGGAATAGAAAAGCATATAACGCATATCAAACTTTATGTGAACTAGCGAGAGCCCCGCGAATCAGGGTCACGGGGCTCTCGCTAGTTCATTTTACTTAACACAAGAGAAGAAAAAGCGTTCTTTTTGTCATTATACAACTAAATGATAAGATTTTTTTTTCATTTTTTTATAAAAAAAAAACTATCTAAAAAAAGAATTAGATAGGATAACTTCAACCTTTTCAACTGATAGTGAAAGAACGAAATCGGGGTACATACCAATACCAAGTACGGGTAAAAAAATAGAGATCGAAAGAAATAACTCTCGCGGCCCAGAATCAAAAAAATAAAAGTTTGGGCCATTAACTATCTTGTATCCATAGAACATCTGGCGTAACATAGATAATAAATAAATAGGGGTTAATATAATTCCAATTGCCATTACAAAAGTAATTAGGATTTTTGTCATTAAAAGAAATTTTGGACTAGTAATTAGTCCAAAAAACACTATTAATTCGGCAACAAAACCACTCATACCTGGTAATGCGAGGGAGGCTATCGAAAAGCTACTCAATATCGTGAACATTTTTGGCATTGGGATAGCTATTCCACCCATTTCGTCAAGATAAAGAAGACGTATTCTATCATAAGTTGTTCCAGCCAAGAAAAAAAGTGCAGCACCGATAAATCCATGAGAGATTATTTGTAAAAGGGCCCCGTTGAGTCCCATATCTGTGATAGAACCAATTCCTATAATTATGAAACCCATATGAGATACAGAGGAATAGGCTATTCTTTTTTTTAAATTTCGTTGACCAAGAGATGTTGAAGCTGCATAGATTATTTGTATTGCGCCCACTATTATCAACCAAGGAGAAAATAGAGAATGAGCATGAGGAAATAATTCCATATTGATTCGAACTAATCCATACGCTCCCATTTTTAATAAGATTCCAGCTAGAAGCATACAAGTACTATAATGCGCTTCTCCGTGGGTATCTGGTAACCATGTATGTAGGGGTATGATTGGTAATTTCACAGCAAAAGCAAGAAAAAATCCAATATAAAATAATATTTCCAAAGCCACAGGGTAGGACTGATTAGCCAATATTTCAAAATTTAATATTGGTTCAGTAGAACTATATAAAGCGACGCCCAGAACTCCCATTAAAAGAAAAATAGAACCCCCTGCCGTGTACAAAATAAATTTTGTAGCCGAATACAGACGTTTTTTTCCTCCCCACATGGATACAAGTAGATAAACAGGAATTAATTCTAACTCCCACATGAGAAAAAAAAGTAAAAGATCTCGAGAAGAAAATAATCCTATTTGTCCACTGTACATTGCTAACATTAGGAAATGAAATAATCGAGAATCTCGAGTAACCGGCCAAGCCGCTAAAGTAGCTAAAGTAGTGATGAATCCCGTCAGTAAAATGGGTCCTACAGAGAGTCCATCTATTCCTAATCTCCAATGAAAATCCAAAAAATGGATCCATTTATAATCCTCCATTAATTGGATTAATGGGTCGTCTGATTGAAAATGATAGCAGAATGCATAAGTCGTTAGAAGAAGTTCTAGTATACATATACATATAGTATACCACCGGATTACTCTATTTCCCCTATGTGGAAGAAAAAAAATGAAGCAACCTGCAAATATCGGCAAAACTGCAATTATTGTTAAACAAGGAATATTGTTCGTGGTAAAGACAAGATACGCTTGGGCCAGAAAAACCCGTGCTCAATTTAATTTGATTTTGAGCACGGATTTTGTCGGTAAAAAAAGAAAATGGATTCAAGTAGAGTTTTATGGAATGTATCAATAAGCTAGACCCATACTACGAGTTGTTTCATGCCATAAATAAACCCGAACACTCAAAAAATCCGTTGGACAAGCGGATTCACACCTCTTACAACCAACGCAGTCTTCGGTCCTTGGGGCAGAAGCTATTTGTTTAGCTTTACAGCCATCCCAAGGTATCATTTCTAATA